CAAAAGGGGCGTCCCTTTTGAAGCGAGAATGGATTTTCCTTGATAACTAATATAATGCATGAAAGGGTCCTTAAACAACCATAGATTGTCCTGAAAGGCCTTAGCAAAAGCTTCTACAAGTCCAAGATGTTTTAGTTTTCCATAGAAAAAGATTCGTTCAAGAAGGGTTCCAGAAGACGTTGAGCATAAATGAGAAGATTTGTTACGAAGAAAGACGAAGATGGATTCGTATTCACATAGATGAGAATTATATAGGACGAAGAAAAACCTTTGATTTGTTTTTGAAAAACAAGAACTGGCTTTTTTTGGAGTATTCCAAATACGATCCTCGTGGAGAAAGAATCTTAATAAATGTAAAGAAGAAGCGTCTTTTACCCAGTAGCGAAGAGTTTGAACTAATATTTCCAGATGGATTGGGTAGGGTATTAGTATCTCTAACACATAAATTAAATGTGAAAATTTGTCCTCTAAAAAAGGGAATATTGAATGAATTGATCGTAAATTATGAGATTTAACTATTCCTTTACTTTCTAGCGAAGATAATAATCGGAGATAAAACGGAATTTCTACAATGACTGCAAATCCTTCTGATATCATTTGAAAATTAAAATTTTTGTTGCGCCCAAAAAAGGTATTTTGGGTAAAATCATTAGCAAAAAGAATCAAATGATTCTGTTCATACTGATACATTCGCTCAATTGCACGTTTCACAATTAGTAAGCTGAACTTAGTAGAACCTGCATTTTCCAACAAAACGGATCTATTTCTATTTAAACCATGATCATGCGCAAGTGCATAAATATACTCCTGAAAGATAAGTGGATATAAGAAGTAGTGTTGTTGAGATCTATTTAGCTTTAAATATCTTTGGAATTCTTCCATTTGAAATTATAGTTGAACTAAAGGTAGAGGATTTTGGGGGTTATCAATGAAACATAGTGCGATACAGTCAAAACGAGGTATTCGAGTAATAAACGAATAGATACCTCGGGTATACAGGTAAACTTATCAATGGATTATCTATCCTCTCTTTTCCATTTAAACGAATAAGTTTATGTTCGTTATAGGATAACAAAAGACTTAGAAATCCTTTATTTTTTCAACCTAATCGCTCTTTTGATTTTGGAATTTTTTTATCAATATACTGTTTCTTCTACACACACATTTATATTCCATAATGGAAAATGTCAATAGTTAGGATTCATTAAAATATAAAGAATTCGTTCATGGGATAATCCCTTCCCGTATCAGGCACTAATACATTTTTAACGTTTAATTAGATCGGGTAATCGTTCAAATTAAGAACAGAAGCTCGTTGCTTTTTCCCTATAATCAATAATCATATCATATATTCAATAAATAAATAAATTGAAGCCATATAGGGCTCTATATCCATTTATTCATCCGACCCAACTTTAAATTTAATTCATTTTGTTCCGTTTCAAAAAAGAACACAACGGTTTGTACCGATTCGGAAAGAATGAAATATTCTCAGAACTCTTCGTTGATCCGACATGCTATTTTTTCCATTCATTCCCTTTCAGGATCAGTCGTGGTCTTCCAAACTTTACCGATGGTATGGACGAATCCCTCGCTTCATCCAAATGTGTAAAAGATCCTAGCCGCACTTAAAAGCCGAGTACTCTACCGTTGAGTTAGCAACCCGAATATAAAAAGTTTATGTAAATACAATAAAAAAAAAAAAAGATAGATAAATGTCAAAATTTATAGACCACCTCTTCGTTCTTATGTTATCGACTTTTAAATCAAAACCCCTATTCTTATTATATCAAAGAGAATTCAAGGAATCCCATCATTTGAATAATATAAGGTAAAAATCAAACCGCTCGGACAAAAATAAATTTATCGACTTATCACGATGAATTATATTTGTTCGATACACTGTTGTCAATATAAATGTTGAGAAATAATACAACGGAAAAACAAAATAAATATAAATGGAATTTTTTCAATACTATTAAAAAAAAAGGCTTGTGTTGGATTGGCACTACATAGCCGAAAAAAGTTTAGATAGAGGAATAAAAAAATACCAAGTAGAAAAAAATATCAGATTGAATTAATAATAAGTAACTAGAATAAAAAAGGGAGGATTCCTTGGTTATTACTTATTAGTATTCAACGAAAACCGACCAATTGAAGGAACTCCCAGAATTTTATATTTCTAGGATAAAGCAACTCGAGTTTTGTCGTTCTAGAACATGAGATTTTATAGAAGCAATGAAAAATAGATATGAGTAGAATCCAAAAAAGGAAAAAAGTATATATATATATATTATATATAAATACAAAATATATATATTATATTATTATATATAAATATATATAAATACAAAAATTTATATAAGAATTACTATCCCTTTCTATTTCTTTATTTCCTTAATTTAATTTTGTTTGATTAGGACCAAGTTACTTAAAAACCTCTGCCTTTTTTAAAAGATCCCGAACAGTTCCTGTGGGCTGAGCGCCCTTTTCAAGGAAATATAGAATAGCAGGAACGTTTAAATAACTTTGATTCTTTATCGGATCATAAAAACCTACGTTCCGAAGATCTCTTCCTTCTCTTCGGGATCGAACATCAATTGCAACGATTCGATAGACGGCTCATTGGGATAGATCTAAGTAAATGAATAAGACCCCCCCTAGAAACGTATAGGAAGTTTTCTCCTCGTACGGCTCGAGAAAAAATGATTTGGAGTTTTAGTTTTGTCTACGTATAGAATTCAAATTTCTGGCAAAGGAGTTGATAAAATAAATTAGAATGGGATTTAACTCATTTTTTTCTTCCTCCTTCCTGAAAAAATAAAAATCATTTGTACCCATAACTCAAGTTGGATAATTCTCAAAGAGCTTAAAAGAAAAAAATCTTTAGGCAATTTATTTAATTTTTTGAATGGTCTTTAACCCCCTCTTGCTTGTCTCATTTAATCTTTATTATTATCCAGTTATTGAGACAATTGAAAAAACGGTGTTTCCTTGTTCTGGGATCCTTTTTTTTGTTTTAAATCAGTGGGTTTAGACATTACTTCGGTGCTTCTTAATCCTTACAAAATGGCAGCAACATACCCCTTTTGTGATTTCTTTCTATCAAACTATCAAAGAATCATATAAACGCTCGATTCCCGCGTGATACACTTTGAATCGAAAGACTTTTCTCAATTTCAACAAATTTTACTTTTGAATTAAAAACTTGACTGAATCGGATCCTTTCAATTTCTATATTGATATATATGATATACTTACAAAGTTGTTCCAATTTATTGATTGGTATTAACCCTAGATTCTTGCCCCCTGAAAGATGAATCCATACTTTCTACCCGAGCTCCATCATGTACTATATTCATTACAACCTAACAAAAAAGGATTCTAGTGAAAACAGAACAGATGTCGGGTCAAGAGCACCTTCATTCATAGAAAAGATGGCGGATGTAAGAATAAAAATCCACAACGGATCGTGTCCTTCAAGTCGCACGTTGCTTTCTACCACAGCGTTTCAAACGAAGTTTTACCATAACAAAAAATTCCTCTAATTTGGAACCCATATGGAATTGATTCAATTATGGAATCATGAATAGTCATTGGTTCCGTCGATACATAAACATATTAATCTATACCCTTTTTTCTTCTATACAAAGATGGCAAAAATTTTTTTGAAGCAATCTTAGCAAGATCCCACCTATTATTGTATGTTATTGTATGAATGCAACACTTTAACTTTACTTTTTATTAAAAAAATTAAAATATCTGTTTCTTTTCGAATTGAACCATCAACGATTTAAAGCAGATAAATGGATTGACAAAAAAAACATTTTATTTTTTTGTGTGAGATAGATAAAAAAGACCTATTGAAGAGAATATTTAAGTATTTGTCGAATTTTATTAATAAGATAAGATTAGGGGTTTTTCGTACCTATGAGATAGACTGAACTACAGTCTTTATTATGGATCCGTTACATATGTAACTTGATTCGTTATTAATGAGATTCGGACATACACAGATATACATATATATTTAATAAAATAAGACCTCCTATTACTGTTACTAATTAAGAACTATCTATCCCACGACGCTCTGGGAATGCTGAATCAGAAAAAAAATAAAAAGGATACTTTTTTGGGAAAGGATACTCTCTAGGGACAAAGACAAAAAAATCCAGATTAGGCGCTTGCTCCTAATTTTTTAGTTTACCCAAACCCAGTCTTGTCTTAAGAGACTTAATCCCATTAATTGACTGTAATAACCCTCCTCTTGTTTAGAATAAAGAGATCCTAATAATTTGGCTACCCCATTTTATTTTTAAGTTTAATTTGAATGGATAAAGAATACGATATAGGATATAGGAAAGAAGTGCTCTTTCTTAGTGTAATTCAAAATAAAATGTATCGTTGAAAATTTAAAAAGATATGAGACGTAAGGTTTTTCTTCAAATTAAGTAGCTCTAAACCCCTTCAATATGAAGGGAATGAACATATCATATGATGAAAAATACGGCCATACTTTATTTTTTAATTAATTGAATTCAACTAGGGTGTGACCTATGTTACCATCATATCTTGATGACAAACAAATCTATTTAGTAATATCTGTATGTTGTGAAAAACAAATATATGATTCATAAAAGAATCATTAAAAATTATAAAAGAAACAAGAATGACATTCTATCCAATATTAGGCATTTAAACATAACGTTACTTTCAAAATAAACTTTTACTCTGATACAATGTATCTACCTGGGACGAAAGGATTCGAACCTCCGAATACCGGGACCAAAACCCGTTGCCTTACCACTTGGCCACGCCCCATCTATACTTCCATTCTATACTAATAAAGAATAATATTAGTATTGGGTCTTGGTCAATTACAGGGCAATTTTTTATATAAAATTTTTATAGAATAGATTATATTCTTGCTAGGATTTTTACGCGTGTAGATATATAATTCAGCCGAATTCCGAATTCATTGATCATTACATATAATTTAA